GGTACCTCAATATCCACTGGTTTACTAGCTAAATGGCAATTGGCGCATACAATACGTCCAGTCGCTTCTCGTGGATTTTCATAACCCTGCTGTGCAAAAATGGGATATGCATTTGAAATGGATGTACGAGTTATTATATATATCATTAGCGATATGGAAATAGATCGAGTAATCTGTTCCTTTATCCAAGAAAAAGTATTTCTAGTTTGCATGGTCCAACCATTGATCCCGAAAATTTCTACAATAAATTGGGGTAGGTTACTAATGGAGTTTCCTATCCACGATTCTGTTATTTACTGGAATAAATTGACTGGATTAATATATAGGAATATAGGATGAATCCCCGGGATGGGTAGAAATCTAAAGTGATTTTCAATGCTTTGCTTCTGTACAACTGCAAAGTAAGAAACATTCTAATAGGAATTGGATTAGGTAGATAATTTTTTCAGTCATTCATTGAATGATAAATCACTACAAGTGACGGAGATACGCGATTTAAATAACGGAAAATCCAATATTTTAAAATTGTATCTAGAATGACTGGAAAAGTGGAAACAAGGCCAGATATTATTTGATCATTATGAACAAATCCAAAATCCTTGTAGACAAAGCCAATCAGCAGTTCCCAACCATGGGGCGAATGAAATCCGATACATAAATCAGTTAATAAAAGAAGAGAAAAAGCTTTTATTGTGTCACTTAAGTTATATAGGAATTCCTGAGCCCAAGAGTTAAGAATAACAAGTTCTTTATTACCCAAAATAGAATAACCGCTTAGAATAATGAAACAGATTATATTTGTCGAGAAGTGCAAAATCGTATGAATACGACCCTCGTTGTGTATCTTGATTAATTGGATTGTTTCTTTGTGAATTCCTATACGAAGGTTTTGTAGATGTGTCTCCGAGTATTCCTTGATCATTTCCTCTAAGAAGAGGAGTTCCTCCAATTCTCTGAATTTTTCTAGAATACTCTTTTCTTCAATATCATTCAAAAAAAATTCGGATTGCCTAGTATTCCACCAATAAGTAACCCATGATTCCAGACTTTTTTGAAATGAGAGAGAAATCGACCAGGGCAAAAATACTATAGATGCAAGATATAAAAGAGGAGTGAATGCTTTCTTTTTTTCCATTTTTTCGTCTGTGAATTGTTAATGAACCCATCTCATTCGTCGACTCTATGTAATCTAATATTTCTCTCATGCATCTCTTCTATTACAAGTTATCGAACCTATGAATCTATTCACTCTTTTTTATTTGTGATTTCGTGGTTAGGCCTTGAATCTAGAAAAAAAATACCGAAATAGACGAAAAATTCGAATGAATAAATAAAAAAAATTGTTTACCTATATTTCAATTGGTCGAATTCGAAGCACATATCTCCTTTCGATAAATGCCCGGAAAAATTTTATTTTATTATTATTCCATATATGTCTGCTTTGACTCGAATGAATGTTTTGAAGAAACCTCAATTAAGTTATAAGTTATGTTATAGAAAAAGGGGATTCTTTCTTTTTTTGCTCTCCTGCTGAGAAAGCATTCATTTCTCGGCTTCATTTATTAAAAAACTTCAATTGGTACACGCAAGAAATAGGCCAATTCAGCAGCTTTTTGTTCCATTTCCCGTGGAGTAAAATTCTCATCAGTACGAGTCAATGGAATGGCTCCCTGGCCTCTGATATCCATATAAAGGACACGACGAGCAAAAAGACCCTCTTTCACTTCTATTCTGACGGACTGAATCTCTTTTATAAGAAATCGGAGGAAGACCCGACGATTTTTTCCAGGAAATCCCCAACGAAAGATACACACTATTCCATCTTTTCTATCAAATCGATCATAACCACTACCTACATTCCACGAAATTGTGCACCACAAATAGGAGCTAATAAAAAGACCCGCGATCCCATAGAAAGACATCACAATTCCTTGCGGAAAAAAAACTATTTCCTGAGACGGAAATAAAGATATCAAATTTCTACCAAGATAACTCGAGGTTCCAACCAACAAGAATCCTAATGAACCTAAAAAAAGGATAACAGCCCAGCAGAAATTACTTGTTTTTCGAGCCCCCGTTATAGGTTCTATCCATATATGTTCTGATCGACAACTCATACTTGATCCAGTTGCTTTTTTTGGAATTGAGAGAATACCCCAAATGAATTTGACTTGAGTCCGTTTGTTTCCGAAGTAACTCGCATCAACTAGCACTAGTTTGATGTGAACCTTTAGGAGTAATTCATTAAATTGGTTAGATCTAAACTAATAACATACCCTTCGTATGATCTCACTAAAGATAGCCACATGTATATAGATACACCAACTTTACAGTTCAGCCATCCGCCGAGTTGGGTCTATTTGAAAATAGATAGAATATAGCATTTTTGGGAGATTTTCGGCGGAAGCCACTTATACCAAATATACCAAATTTTGCTAAATGGATATCTGTGTTATGATACAAGCGTCAGTTAAAAAAAAATAGATGAGATTTTGTGCCC